TTATATCTTAGAAATTTTAGTATTTAGGTTGAATTTTTCGGGTTTTAATACTAGTTTTTAGGTTATTTATGTTAGGTAACAAAATATTTATGTATTATATATAATATATAATATATAAGTTAACCATTACCACAACTTGTTAACTTTACTACGTTTAGTTTATCCTCCCTGGTTTTGGGGTTTGACAGGGAAACAAGATTTTCTGGGCGTAGGGGGTAAGGGGGTTTGTCGCGCAAAAAAAACAGGGGGCATATAGTATAGTAGTGTGTTAGATAAGGATGTATTATGCACCTGATATAAACATATGTGGTTCTTGAGTTATGTCTATCGATCATTAAACTATATTATTTGTGACCATTATGTTCCACCTTAAGTTATAATTGAGCCTGCACTCTGAGATGTATATGAAAGGAAAACCAAAAAGAGATACCCTATGCATATAAAAGAACGCTAGGCTTGGGGGGTAACGAGACATATGTACTACACCATTAATCAGATGCCAGTATAATTATCTTATAGTGGAATATTTAATAATATGGCCTTGAAATAGGAACCAGATGCCAGTAATAATTCACTAAGTGTGACCCCCACAATAGTTGTCCCTGATTCTATCATTAATAATTAACATTTATATAAACTGGTTGGTGGTCTCTTACTACATTAATTATTTGAAAATAAATCCAATTTGATTAAACAGAGTAAAAATCTGAGAACGACCGTATTTTGACGCTCCCATAATTTTAGTTCTAGTAAATTTTATGTTAGTCTTAAATTAATGTAAATGTAACCTTACATATTAATTACCTGCTTTATGGTCTAAATAATTTATTGGTGATAATACATATATGTACTAATACATTAATGTAATATTATGCATATTATGGTCTATACCATAAGCGTGCAGAAAATAGTTTAATTTAGAATTCTGGCTTTGGGAGCCAGGGGTAAGAGTTGAAATCTCTTTTTTCTGGTGGCACTAGGGGGGATTTTAACCTCCGATCTTCGGATTACAAGACCGATGCTTTGAAACTAAGCTACTAGGGCAGGCTTATTCAAGTGCTTTATTTTCTAGTCATCCAGCTAGGGGAAATAAAACTAGGAATAGTGTAAAGTATAAAACTGATGCAATTTGTCCAATAATAATAAATGGATGTTCTACAGGCATTCCTCCAATTCATGTTAAAATGATTATGTCTGCAACTAGGGTTCAGAAGAGAAACTGGGTGATGGGTCGGAATGTTAGTCCTCGTTGTTTTGATGTGTGTAGTACTGGAACTACTATTAGGACTAAAATAGAAAATAGGAGTGCTAGTACACCTCCTAGTTTGTTTGGAATGGAGCGGAGAATTGCGTATGCAAATAGGAAGTATCATTCGGGTTTGATGTGGGGTGGTGTAACTAGGGGGTTTGCTGGGGTGAAGTTTTCTGGGTCTCCTAGTAGGTTGGGGGAAAATAATGCTAGGGATGTAAGTGCAAGAAGTATAACTACGAATCCTAGGAGATCTTTGTAAGAGAAGTATGGGTGGAAGGAAATTTTATCTGCGTCGGAGTTTAGTCCAACTGGGTTGTTTGATCCTGTTTCGTGTAAAAATAATAGGTGTAGGATGGTTGCTGCTGCAACAATAAATGGCAGTAGGAAGTGGAAGGCAAAGAATCGTGTGAGGGTTGCATTATCTACTGAAAAGCCCCCTCAAATTCATTGTACTAAAGCATCTCCTACATAGGGGACAGCTGATAATAAATTTGTGATGACGGTGGCCCCCCAAAAAGATATTTGGCCTCATGGAAGAACGTAACCAACAAAGGCTGTCATTATTACTAATAGGAAGAGGATTACTCCGATGTTTCATGTTTCTTTGTATAGGTAGGATCCATAATAGAGTCCTCGAGCAATATGGAGGTAGAGACAAATGAAGAAGAAGGATGCTCCATTTGCGTGTATATTTCGGATGAGTCATCCATAGTTGACATCTCGGCAGATGTGGGCTACTGAGGAGAAGGCTGTAGAGATGTCGGAGGTGTAGTGTATTGCAAGAAATAATCCTGTGAGAATTTGGGTAATTAAACATAGCCCTAATAGTGAGCCGAAGTTTCATCAGACTGAGATATTAGATGGGGCTGGAAGGTCAACTAGTGCTTCGTTAGCAATTTTGATTAAGGGGTGTGTTTTTCGTAGGCTTGCCATTATGGGTTCTTATAGTTGAATAACAACGGTGGTTCTTCAAGTCACTGGTCTCGGTTAGAATCCGAGTGGGAATTATGACTTATCTTGTATCTTTGCTGTTAATAGCTTTAATTGTTGGGTTGGTTGCTGTGGCTTCAAATCCGGCGCCTTATTTTGCTGCTCTTGGTTTGGTAATAGCGGCTGGGGTTGGGTGTGGGGTGTTGGTCAGTCATGGGGGATCTTTCTTATCTTTGGTTCTTTTTTTAATTTATTTGGGGGGGATGTTGGTAGTATTTGCGTATTCGGCAGCTTTGGCTGCTGAGCCTTTTCCCGAAGCTTGAGGTGATCGTTCTGTCATTGGGTATGTTCTAATATATTTGCTTGGTGTGGGGTTGATGGTTGGTTTATTTTGAGAAAACTGGTATGAAGGGTCTTGGGTAGTTGTTGATGGTTTAAAAGAGTTTTCTGTGTTGCGGGGTGATATTAGTGGGGTTGCTGAGATATATTCGTCTGGTGGGGTAATATTGGTTATTTGTGCTTGAGTTTTACTTTTAACTCTGTTTGTGGTGTTGGAGTTAACTCGTGGTCTTGGTCGTGGGACTCTTCGAGCGGTTTAGGCCATAGCTAAAATAATTGCTACGGTTGTAGAAAGGAGAAAAATTGTTAAGTATGTTTTAATTATTCCTCGTTGGGTATCACTGATGGTTTTAGCCATTTTGATTTGGGCTGATGAGGCACCTTTTGGTCCAGAAGCTTCAAATCATGTTTGGTCTACTATTTGGGTGGCGGCTAGTTGTCCAAGAGTTAAGTTTAATTTTGGGACCAGTCGGTGTATGATTGATGGGAAATAACCTAGTATATTTGAGAAGTGGTGCGGTTGTGTTATTGGGTGAGATTTAAATTGTTTATTGGTTATAGCGGTAAGTTCTATGGCTGTAAGTAATCCAATGATTGTTACTGTGAGAGCTGCTATTTTAAGGGCTATTGGTATGGTTATAATTGGTGTTTTTGAGGGTAAAAAGTTTGATGTAATAATGAGTCCTGCGATGATGCTTCCTCAAGCGAGTCGTTTGATTGGGTTGATTACTGATGGGTCGTTTTCATTAATTGGTGAGAAAGGTAAAAATCGGGGTGTTCCCATAGTGACAAAAAATACAACTCGGAAACTATACACGGCGGTAAATGATGTGGCGATTAGTGTAAGGGTAAGGGCTCAGGCGTTTAGGTAGGAGGTGTTTAGGGCTTCAATAATTGCATCTTTTGAGAAGAATCCTGCTAAAAAGGGGGTTCCTGTAAGCGCTAGGCTGCCAATTGTAAGGCATGTTGAGGTAAATGGCATAAGATTTTGTAGGCCTCCTATTTTTCGGATATCTTGCTCGTCGTTTAGGCTGTGGATAATTGATCCAGAGCATAGGAAAAGTATTGCTTTGAAGAAAGCATGCGTGCAGATGTGTAAGAATGCTAGTTGTGGTTGGTTAAGCCCAATAGTAACTATCATTAGTCCTAGTTGGCTTGATGTAGAAAAAGCTACAATTTTTTTGATGTCGTTTTGGGTTAAGGCACAGGTGGCTGTAAATAGGGTGGTTAGGGCTCCAAGGCATAAACAGATAGTAAGGGCAAGTTCATTTTCTTCTATAATTGGGTGGAGGCGGATAAGTAAAAAAATGCCGGCTACGACTATGGTGCTAGAGTGAAGTAGGGCAGAGACTGGTGTAGGACCTTCCATGGCGGAAGGTAGTCATGGATGGAGGCCAAATTGAGCGGATTTTCCGGTTGCTGCTAGAATTAGCCCAATTAGTGGGAGGGTTACATTAAAGTCTTTTGATAAAAAAAAGATTTGTTGAATTTCTCATGAATTTAGGTTTATTGCAAATCAAGCCATGCTTATAATTAGTCCAATATCGCCTACTCGGTTATAAATAACGGCTTGTAGTGCTGCTGTATTGGCATCTGCTCGTCCATATCATCAGCCAATTAGTAGAAAAGACATAATTCCGACTCCTTCTCAACCAATAAAAAGCTGAAATATGTTGTTAGCTGTAACTAAAATAATTATGGCGACTAGAAATAATAATAAGTATTTAAAGAAGCGGTTTATAAAGGGGTCGGAGTGTATGTACCAGGATGCAAATTCAAGAATGGACCAGGTAACATAGAGGGCAATGGGGGTGAAGATTAATGAGTAATGGTCAAATTTAAAGCTAATATTGACGTCAAATATTGTAGTATTTATTCAGTGTCAGTTTGTGATGATGGTTTCGGCGCCTTGATCAAGAAATAATACGAGGGGTAGTAGGCTGATGAAGAATGCGGAGCTTACAGCAGTTTTTACATGTGATGTTGCTCACTTTGGGTCTAGGGGTTTTGGGTTGAGGGAGGTTAATAGTGGATAAATTAAAGTAACAATGACTAGAATTAATGAGGAGGATAAGATTAAAGGGGTTGGATGCATAGCTTCCACTTGGATTTGCACCAAGAGTTTTTGGTTCCTAAGACCAATGGATGAGCTGTTATCCTTTAGAAGCGCGAGAAAGCCACGGAGTTTAACCGTGGGGTGTAAGTATTAGCAGTGCTTATTGCCTCGGGCCTTTCTCGGTGAGTAAGGGGACTTTAACCCCTATCTTTAGAATCACAATCTGATATTTTTGGTTAAACTATACTTACTAGTAGCATCAGCCTCATATAAGTTCTGGTTTTGTTACCAGAAGGATAACTGGAATAAGGTGAAGTGTCATTAGTAGATGTTCTCGGGTATGAAATGGTGGAAGGCCCACAATGTGATTTGGTGTTGGACCTCGTTGTGACATAAGGAATATGTAGAGGGAATATCCGGCTGTAATTAATGTTCCTACACCTGTTAGTGCGATGGTTCAGGGGGATCAATTAAATAGAGTGGTAATAATTATAAGTTCCCCTATGAGGTTTGGTAGGGGTGGTAGGGCTAAGTTAGCCAGGTTGGCGATGAATCATCAAACTGCTGTTAGTGGGAAGATTATTTGTAGTCCTCGTGCGAGGATTATGGTTCGGCTATGGGTTCGTTCATAGGCAGTGTTGGCTAGGCAAAATAAGGCGGAGGATACCAGGCCGTGGGCAATTATTAGAATAATTGCTCCCGTAAATCCTCATGGGGTTTGAATTAAAATCCCTCCTGCAACCAGACCTATATGGCTAACTGATGAATAGGCGATTAGGGATTTTAAGTCTGTTTGTCGTAGGCAGATGGATCCGGTTATGATAATTCCTCATAAGGCTAAAACAATAAATGGATAGGCGAGTTCTTTTGAAAGGGGATCAAGTATAACTATTATTCGTATTATACCATATCCCCCCAGTTTTAGTAGAACTGCAGCTAGTACTATAGACCCGGCGACGGGGGCCTCAACATGTGCTTTAGGTAATCAAAGGTGAACTCCATACAGTGGCATTTTTACTAGAAATGCAATTAAGCAGCCGGCTCATCAGATTTTGTGGCCTCAAGTGTCTAGGGTTACGGGCTGAGAATATTGAAGGATCAACATGGAGAGGGTTCCAGTTGATTGTTGTAGAAGTAATAGGGCTACTAGGAGTGGTAAAGATCCGGCTAATGTATAAAAAAGAAAGTAAGTTCCCGCATTTAAACGTTCGGTTTGGTTTCCTCATCGGGTAATAATAATAAGGGTTGGGATAAGTGTAGCTTCAAATATAATATAAAATAAAATAATTTCAGTGGCACCAAATGCTATAATTAAAAAGGTTTGTAGGGAGGCTAATAGAGTGATGTATAATCGTTGACGGGTAATAGGTTCTGGGTTAATGTGGTTTTGACTGGCTAAAATTATTAGGGGAAGAAGTCAGCAGGTGAGAACAAGTAGTGGGGTAGATAGTGGGTCTGTGGCTATGTATATGTTGGAGGTTGTTCATCCTGTTTCTGAGGTTCATTTAAATCAAATTAGACTGGTAAGGGCAATAAGTAAGCTATGTACAGTTGTTGTTGTTCATAGTCATTTAGGTGATGATAATCAGATTGTTGGGAATAGCATAATTGTTGGGATTAAAATTTTTAGCATTGTAAAAGATTTAAGTTTTGTAGGCGGTCAGTTCCGTGAGTACGGGCTGTGGCAACTAGTAAGGCAAGTCCTGCGCTTGCTTCACAGGCGGAGAATGCCAGTAGTAATATTGGGGCTGTTGAGAATCCTGTGGATTCAAATTGCAGGGCTCATAGAGCTAATGCAATAAACAATGATAGTATCATTCCTTCTAGACATAGCAAAGCGGATAATAGGTGGGTGCGGTGAAATGCGAGTCCTATAAGCCCCAGGATAAATGCTGAGGTGAAGCTAAAGTGAACGGGTGTCATAAGGGGGTCATGGAATTTAACCACGATTTTCTGAGCCGAAATCAGAGGTCTTATATTGGACTAACTCCCTATTCTGCTCATTCTAGGCCTCCTTGTGTTCATTCATAAACTAGTCCCAGTGTTAGAAGGATTAGGACAGCTGTGGCCCAGAAGAAGGTTCCGGCGGGGCTATATAGTTGGTCCCCTCATGGTAGTGGGAGTAGAAGAGCAATTTCTAAGTCAAATAAGAGAAATAAAATGGCAACTAGGAAGAATCGGATTGAAAATGGTAGTCGAGCAGATCCTAGGGGATCAAATCCACACTCATATGGTGAAAGTTTTTCTGCGTCAGGGTTTATTTGTGGGAGTCAAAAGGATACAATTGCTAGGATGGAGGACAAGGCGATTGTAATTGTTAAAATGGTGGTGATTAAATTCATTATCTTTCCTTGGGGTTTAACCAAGACTGGGTAATTGGAAGTCACTCGTACTATCTTTTGATACTAGAAAGATTATGAGCCTCATCAGTAGATGGATACGTAGAGGAAAAGTCATACTACGTCAACAAAGTGTCAATATCATGCAGCAGCTTCAAAGCCGAAGTGATGTTCAGATGTAAAGTGGTATTGGATTTGGCGGAGAAGACACACAGCTAGGAAAGAGGATCCAATAATGACATGGAGTCCGTGGAAACCTGTGGCTACAAAAAATGTGGACCCATAAACTCCGTCTGCAATTGTAAATGGGGCTTCATAATATTCTATGGCTTGGAGAGCTGTAAAGTATAGTCCTAGGAGGATTGTGATGGTAAGGGACTGGATGGCTTGTTTTCGTTCACCTTCTATGAGGCTGTGGTGCGCTCATGTTACTGTTACGCCTGATGCCAAGAGGACTGCTGTATTAAGAAGAGGAACCTCAAATGGGTCGAGTGTAATAATTCCTGTTGGAGGTCAGCATCCTCCTAGTTCTGGGGTTGGTGCTAGGCTTGAATGGTAGAAGGCTCAGAAGAATCCTAGAAAAAAGAATACTTCGGAAGTAATAAATAGAATTATTCCATATCGAAGACCTTTTTGAACGGGGGGTGTGTGGTGACCTTGAAAGGTTCCTTCTCGAATAATATCTCGTCATCATTGATATATGGTTAGTAATAAGAGGACTATTCCAAGGGTTATTAGTGTAGTTGAGTGGAAGTGAAACCAGATCGCTAGACCGGATGTCATTAAAAGAGCTCCGATTGCGCCAGTTAGGGGTCATGGGCTTGGATCAACCATATGATATGCATGTGCTTGGTGGGCCATTAAACGTTCTCTTGCAGGTAGAGACTGAGAAGTAGTACAAACACGTAAGCTTGAATTATTGCAACTGCTACTTCTAAAAGGGTAAGAAGAAATAGAACAGTAGCGGTGAGGATTGCTACGGTTGGCATTATGGGTAAGAGAACAAATACGGCAGTGGCGATAAGTTGAATTAGAAGATGTCCGGCAGTCAAGTTGGCTGTGAGTCGAACTCCTAGGGCTAGAGGTCGAATTAGTAGACTAATTGTTTCGATGATAATAAGAACAGGAATAAGTGGGATTGGGGTTCCTTCAGGAAGGAGGTGGCCTAGTGCAATTGTTGGTTGATTGCGCATCCCAATGATAACTGTTGCAAGTCATAGGGGTACGGCAAATCCTATATTTAATGACAGTTGTGTTGTAGGGGTAAAGGTATATGGCAGTAGTCCAAGCATATTAATAGTGATGAGGAAAACTATTAATGAAGTCAGCAGTAGGGCTCATTTATGTCCTCCTACATTAAGAGGAAGTAAAAGCTGGTTAGTAAAGCGGTTAATTACTCATCCCTGGATAGTAATTAATCGGTTATTAATTCATCGTGATGTGGGTGATGGATACAGCACTCATGGCAGAACAATTGCAATAGCAATTAGGGGAATTCCCAGATATGATGGGCTTGCAAATTGATCAAAGAAGCTTATTGCCATGGTCAGTCTCAGGATTCAGTTTTATGTGCTTCGGCATTAAGAGGGGTTGGCTCGTTTGGCGAAACGTGGTTTATTACTTTGGTTGGGATAATGGTGAGGAAAATTACTCACGAAAAAATTAGGATAGCAAATCAGGGGGCAGGATTTAATTGAGGCATTTCACTAGAGGTGGTTGGGGGGCACCAATCTTTGGCTTAAAAGGCCAACGCTGTAACCCTAATTTAGCTTCCTAGTGAGGCGTCTTCTAGTATAAGTGTGGATCAGTTTTCGAAGTGCTCTAGAGGTACTGCTTCTACTACGATGGGTATGAAGCTATGGTTGGCTCCGCAGATTTCGGAGCATTGTCCGTAGAACACTCCTGGTCGGGAGGCAATAAAAGCGGTTTGATTTAAACGTCCAGGTACTGCATCTATTTTTACTCCAAGGGCAGGGACAGCTCAGGAGTGAAGCACGTCTTCGGCTGAAACAAGAATTCGAATTGGTGATTCTATTGGGACTACTATTCGGTGATCTGTCTCTAGAAGTCGGAATTGCCCTGGGGTAAGATCTTGGGTGGGGATTATGTAGGAGTCAAAGCCTAGACTTTCGTAGTCTGTATACTCGTAGCTTCAGTATCATTGGTGTCCCATAGCCTTGATTGTTAAGTGTGGGTCATTAATCTCGTCTATAAGATATAAAATTCGTAGTGAGGGCAGGGCAATTAAAATAAGAATTACGGCTGGTAAGACTGTTCACACAATTTCGATTTCTTGTGAGTCTAAAATATATTTATTAGTAAGTTTTGTTGAGACCATTGCAACAATAATATAAAGTACTAAAGTGCTAATTAAAAATACAATCATCAAAGCATGGTCATGGAAGTGGAGAAGTTCTTCTATAACGGGTGACGCCGCGTCTTGGAATCCTAATTGTGAGGGATGTGCCATTAAGCCATTGGCTTAAGACATGCAGGAATTTAACCTACTATTTCACCTTGACAAAGTGATGTAATTTACAAGTTTACTAATGTCTTATAAGGAAGTGGCAGAGTGGTTATGTGGCTGGCTTGAAACCAGCATATGGGGGTTCAATTCCTCCCTTCCTCGATTAATTTGATTGAACTTGTACGAACGCAGGTTCTTCAAATGTATGGTATGGTGGTGGACATCCATGGAGTCACTCTACATTTGTTGTGGTTAGCTCTACAGATAAAACTTCTCGTTTAGCGGCAAAAGCTTCTCATAAGATAAATAAGAATATGATTACAGCTACTAAAGAAATTAGGGATCCAATAGAAGAGACAGTATTTCATAAAGTATAAGCATCTGGGTAATCAGAATATCGTCGTGGTATTCCTGCTAGCCCTAGAAAATGTTGTGGGAAGAATGTAAGATTAACTCCTACAAATATAACTGCAAAGTGGATTTTTGTTCAAGTGCTGTGTAATGTAAACCCTGTAAATAGGGGGAATCAGTGAACAAAGCCTGCTATAATGGCGAATACGGCACCTATTGATAGGACATAATGGAAGTGAGCAACTACATAATATGTGTCATGAAGAACAATATCAAGGGATGAATTTGATAACACGATTCCTGTGAGTCCTCCCACTGTAAATAAGAAGATGAATCCTAGGGCTCATAGCATTGGGGTTTCTCATTTAATTGATCCTCCATGGAGAGTAGCTAATCAGCTGAAAACTTTTACACCAGTTGGAATAGCAATAATTATAGTTGCTGATGTAAAGTAGGCTCGCGTGTCTACGTCTATTCCGACTGTAAACATGTGGTGGGCTCAAACGATAAATCCTAGAAGGCCAATGGCCATTATTGCTCATACTATTCCTATATATCCAAATGGTTCTTTTTTACCCGCATAATAGGCTACTACATGGGAAATAATTCCGAATCCTGGTAAAATTAAAATGTAGACTTCTGGATGACCAAAGAATCAGAATAAGTGTTGGTACAAGATTGGGTCTCCTCCTCCTGCTGGGTCAAAGAATGTTGTATTTAGGTTTCGGTCTGTTAGAAGTATTGTGATCCCGGCTGCCAGTACTGGTAGAGAGAGTAGGAGGAGTACGGCTGTAACTAATACAGCTCATACAAATAGTGGTGTTTGGTATTGGGAGATGGCTGGTGGTTTCATGTTAATAGTTGTAGTGATAAAATTAATTGCTCCAAGGATAGAAGATACTCCGGCTAAATGTAGGGAAAAAATGGTTAAGTCTACAGATGCTCCAGCGTGGGCTAAGTTACCTGCTAGAGGAGGGTAAACTGTTCATCCGGTTCCTGCTCCGGCTTCCACACCAGAGGAGGCTAAGAGAAGAAGAAATGATGGGGGTAAAAGTCAGAAGCTTATATTATTTATTCGGGGGAATGCCATGTCTGGGGCTCCAATCATTAGAGGCACCAGTCAATTACCAAAGCCTCCGATGAGAATAGGCATTACTATAAAGAAAATTATAACAAAGGCGTGTGCAGTAACAATGACATTATAAATTTGGTCATCACCAAGAAGGGATCCGGGTTGGTTTAACTCAGCACGAATTAACAGGCTGAGGGCAGTACCGACTATTCCGGCTCAGGCACCAAATACTAGGTAGAGGGTGCCAATGTCTTTGTGGTTAGTAGAAAAGAATCAGCGCGTGATTGCCACAGGTAGGATGGCCGAAATAGGTGGTGGGTTGTAGCCCCGAAGATAGAGGTTTAAGTCCTCTTCCTATCATAGCTCCGTGGTGAAGAACATATTAGATTGCAAATCTAAAGACGCAGATTAACGTCTGCCGGGGCTTTCCCGCCTTACTAGGCTAACGGCGGGAAAGTAGATGAATGCTCGCTGGTTTGAGCGCTTAGCTGTTAACTAAGAGTTTGTAGGATCGAGGCCTTCTCATCTAGAAAGGCTTTAGCTTAATTAAAGTGTCTGATTTGCATTTAGAAGATGTGGGATAAAGTCCCGCAAGTCTTAGGCAGGGACTAGGAGATTTTCACTCCTGCTTAGAGCTTTGAAGGCTCTTGGTCTAGGTTATCCTAAGTCCCTAGGTGGTGAGGGCTAAGATGGATGGGGTAATTGGTAGAAGTCCTAGGGCTGTTGTTGTAAATAAGGCTAGTGCAAGTGTTGTTTGAGTGTTTTGGACTCGTCATGGTATTGTAGTGTTGGTTGTACTTGGGGAAATAGTTAGGGTCATTGCGTAGCAGAGTCGTAGGTAAAAGTAGAGACTTAGTAGGGCGGCTAGGGCTATTACTGTTGCAGTGGCTGGGAGAGCTTGTTTTGTTAGTTCTTGTAAAATAAGTCATTTTGGTATAAATCCTGTAAGGGGTGGTAGTCCTCCAAGTGATAAAAGGGTTAGGGCTGTGGTTACTGTTAAGATTGGGCTTTTTGATCATGTTATTGTTAAAGAGTTAATTTTTGTGGCTGGTGCTATTTTTAGTGATAAAAAGGCTGTGGATGTTATTAAGATGTAAAGTCCTAGGGCTATTAAGGTAAGTTGTGGGGTATATTGTAAAATAATAATTATTCATCCTATATGTGCAATTGATGAATATGCTAGAATTTTACGTAATTGGGTTTGATTAAGGCCCCCTCATCCTCCAATTAGTGTAGAAAGAAGGCCTAAGATTGTGAGTAGTGTTGGGTTGGTGTTTGGGGCTATTTGGATAATTAGTGCGAATGGGGCTAATTTTTGCCAAGTAGACAGAATTAATCCTGTTGTTAAATCAAGTCCTTGGAGGACTTCTGGCATTCAGAAGTGTATTGGTGCGAGGCCTACTTTTAGTGCTAGGGCAGAGATGACTAAGGTTGAAGCAAGGGGGTGCGATATATTGTTAATATCTCATTCTCCTGTTATTCATGCATTTGTAGTGGCAGCAAATAAAATTATTGCTGCTGCGGTGGCTTGGGTGAGGAAATATTTTGTAGTTGCTTCTACTGCTCGTGGGTGATGTTGTTGTGCTATTAGTGGAAGGATTGCTAGAGTATTAATTTCTAGTCCCATTCAAGCAAGAAGTCAGTGGGAGCTAGCAAAGGTTAGGGTGGTTCCTAGGCCTAGGCTGGAGAGAAGAATTAAGAGTACATATGGGTTCATTGACAAGGGAGGGATTTTAACCGTCATGTTCGGGGTATGGGCCCGAAAGCTTGATTAGCTGACCTTGTCTTAGGAAGTGGTGTAAAGGAAGCACCTGGAGTTTTGATCTCCTGAGTATGGGTTCGATTCCCTTCTTTCTAGGAACTGGAGGGGCTTTAACCCTCATAAGCCACTCTATCAAAGTGGTCCTTGGGCATTCAGGCACGGTTCCTGAATTAGAGTTGTGGGGGAAGCCCTGCAAATGCAATAGGTAGGGCAGTATGTCATAATACAAGGGCTAGGGTTAGCGGTAAAAAGTTTTTTCAAACTAAATGTATTAGTTGGTCGTATCGGAATCGAGGGTAGGAGGCTCGGACTCATAGGAATACTATTGATAGTAATGCGGCTTTAATTATTAGGTTAATTGTTGTTACTTCTGGTATAGTTGTAATATGAGAGGCTCCAAGAAATAGGATTGCTGAGAGGGTATTCATTAATAAAATATTAGCATATTCGGCTAGAAAGAATAAGGCGAATGGGCCTCCTGCATATTCTACATTGAATCCGGAGACTAGCTCAGATTCTCCTTCAGTTAAATCAAAAGGTGCACGGTTTGTTTCTGCTAATGTTGAGATATATCATATTGCAGCTAGTGGTCAGGCTGGAAAGAGGAGTCAAATGGCTTCTTGGGTAATGTTGAATGTTTGGAGTGTATACCCGCCTGAAAAGATAATAATTGATAAAAGGATAAGTCCTAGGCTTACTTCATAGGAAATTGTCTGGGCTACGGCTCGTAGGGCACCAATTAGTGCATATTTTGAGTTTGAAGCTCATCCTGATCCCAGGATGGAATATACTGCTAAGCTTGATAAGGCTAGTATAAATAGAATCCCAAGGTTTAGGTCGGTAACTGGATGTGGTATTGGCATTGGTGCTCATAGTGTTATGGCTAGCGTCAGTGCTAGCATGGGGGTTACTAGAAACAGTACTGGAGAAGAGGTAGATGGGCGGATTGGTTCTTTAATAAATAGTTTAACTCCATCGGCAATTGGTTGAAGGAGTCCATATGGTCCGACTACGTTTGGGCCTTTTCGTAGCTGTATATAGCCCAACACTTTTCGTTCAATTAATGTTAAGAATGCTACAGCTAGAAGGACAGGTACAATGTATGCGAGCGGATTAATGAGATGGGTTAATAGAGTGTTTAGCATAAACTAAGAAGAGGATTTGAACCTCTGGCTGAAAGGGCTTAGGCCTTTTGCAATTACCATGCTCTGCCATCTTAGTGTGGCCTTATTTAGGCTGGTGGTTGGGTTCTCCCTTTGTTTGATTTAGTTGTTTTCATCAATTAGGGGTGGGGCGCGCTTTTAGCGTTGGCCCCTCTTTTCCGGTCCTTTCGTACTAGGAAAAATAACATTACAGATAGAAACTGACCTGGATTACTCCGGTCTGAACTCAGATCACGTAGGACTTTAATCGTTGAACAAACGAACCCTTAATAGCGGCTGCACCATTAGGATGTCCTGATCCAACATCGAGGTCGTAAACCCTCTCGTCGATATGGACTCTGGGAGAGGATTGCGCTGTTATCCCTAGGGTAACTTGGTCCGTTGATCGGCCTTAATGGGCCGGATCATTGTTGGTCAGATTTTCTGTGACTTTGAAATGTCTTTCTTGGTTTTAAGCTTTTTGGCTCGGTCCACATGGAGGATCTTTTTTTCTCCGCGGTCGCCCCAACCGAAGGTAAAATCCCATATTTCACTAGGTTTGTGCTGTTTATCAAGTCGTTTAACATGATTGGGTTTGTACCTTAAGCTCCAAAGGGTCTTCTCGTCTTGTAGTTATATGTCCGCTTCTGCACGGGCAGATCAATTTCACTGACTTGAAAGGGGAGACAGTTAAGCCCTCGTTTAGCCATTCATACAGGTCTTCATTTAAAAGACAAGTGATTGCGCTACCTTTGCACGGTCAAAATACCGCGGCCGTTGAACTTGTGGTCACTGGGCAGGCTGGACCTCCTATACTTTGAGTTTTGCAGGAGGCGATGTTTTTGGTAAACAGGCGAGGCTTGTGTTTGCCGAGTTCCTTCCCTTTCTTTTAGTCTTTCCTTTGAGGCACTCCAGTGTGGGGGTAATGATTTTGTGCTGTGAGCTTTTCTTGATTTTGGTTGTCTTCACGCTGCCCTCTTTTTTTGGGATCATTAATTGCCAGTGGTTAGTCCGATCTGGCTTACACTTGTGCTTGGGAGGGGTTCACCCCCTTGTTACTCATTTTAGCATAGTTTCTTCCATGTTGGCATGGAGCAGCCTAATAAATTTAGGGGAGTAAGATTTTTTATCAAAATAATAAATTTTGTGTCGTTTGAGCTTTAACGCTTTCTATTCAGATGGCTGCTTTTAGGCCCACTGAGACGACGTATTTTAAGAAGTATGATCTTTATCCTCCTGTTAAGATTGTATTCTTTGTTAAAGGGGCTGTACCCCCATTAACTAACTCTCGTGCTTTGCTTTTTGTATTTAATAAGATATTGCTTGATTAACTTAAGGAGCACGGGGCTGAACTTTTATTCATTTCTTAGGCAACCAGCTATCACCAAGTTCGGTAGGTCTGTCACCTCTACCCGGGGATCTTCCCACTCTTTTGCCACAGAGACGGGTTGGCCCATGTTGGCTGTCCCGGGGTAGCTCACTTGGTTTCGGGGTTTCAGACTAAAGGTCTCTTTGCCTGGGTGTACTGGCTAAATCATGATGCAAAAGGTACGAGGTTAAATCTCTGCTTTTTAATGCTTATATGGGTTATTTCATTACTTTTTCAGCTTTCCCTTGCGGTACTTTCTCTATTGCTTGTTGGGACCCTTTCCGTCTCCCGTACTAAGGTGGAAAAATGGTTTAATTTATCTATTGAGGTTGTGTTTTGTTATCTATATTATTTAATTATTTAGGTAATTAAGCTAGCTGTTTGGCTCAGGGCGATCCAACTTGCATGGATGTCTTCTCGGTGTAAGGGAGATGCTTAACTGTCTCAGCCACGCTCTGGGTTTGATCCAAGTGCACCTTCCGGTACACTTACCATGTTACGACTTGCCTCCCCTTGTCGGTGCTTTAGTGTTAAATACATTTATTGCTATTTGACAGGGGAGAGTGACGGGCGGTGTGTACGCGCCTCAGAGCCGGGTTCAAAAGGACACTCTATTTCCTTTTTACTACTAAATCCTCCTTTGGGCATTAGCTTTCATAATGCTGTTCGTGTTATTCTGTGATAGAAAATGTAGCCCATTTCTTCCCACTTCGTGCGCTACACCTCGACCTGACGTTTTGGGTTGTGCCCATTTTGCTTACTGTTTAACCTTCACAGGGTAAGCTGACGACGGCGGTATATAGGCGGGGATGACTAGAAGTGGTGAGGTTTAACGGGGGTTATCGGTTCTAGAACAGGCTCCTCTAGGGGGGTCTAAGGCACCGCCAAGTCCTTTGGGTTTTAAGCTAACGCTCGTAGTACCCTGGCGGACGTTTGTTGTGAATTAACGTCTAGGTTTATGGCTGAGCATAGTGGGGTATCTAATCCCAGTTTGTTTCTCAGCTTTCGTGGAGTCAGGTTGACTAGTATTAAAGCTACTTTCGTATATTGAGCTTCGGACACTCAGAAGCGTATGACGGCCAAGAGGCCCTTTGGCTTTATTTTTGTTATCCTTAACCACCCTTTACGCCGTGCCTATCAACTAGGGCCTCTCGTATAACCGCGGTGGCTGGCACGAGTTTTACCGGCCCTCTTAACACTGACTAAGTCAAGCTTTTGCTCATGGCTTAATGTCTATCACTGCTGAATTCCCTTGGGGGTGTGGCGTGGCAAGGCGTCTTGGGCTAAAAATTGTGCCTGATGCCTGCTCCTCGTCCCCGGGCAGGGGATTAAGGGCATCCTCACGGGGCTGCGGAGACTTGCATGTGTAAGTTGTGTTAAAGCTGATAGTAAAGTCAGGACCAAGCCTTTATGCATGCGGGACTTTTTAGGGTCCATCTTAGCATCTTCAGTGCTATGCTTTATGTTAAGCTACGCTAGC